GCTCATGTAGCTTAAATCAAAGCATAGCACTGAAGATGCTAAGATGAACCCTAAAAAGTTCCACAAGCATAAAGGTTTGGTCCTAGCCTTACTATCAGCTCTAACCTTACTTACACATGCAAGTCTCCGCAACCCTGTGAGGATGCCCCCAATCTCCTAAGTGGACTTGGGGATCTGGCATCAGGCACAAACTTTAGCCCAAGACGCCTTGCTCAGCCACACCCCCAAGGGAACTCAGCAGTGACAGACATTAAGCCATAAGTGAAAACTTGACTTAGCCAGGGTTTAAGAGGGCCGGTAAAACTCGTGCCAGCCACCGCGGTTATACGAGAGGCCCTAGTTGATCAATACGGCGTAAAGAGTGGTTATGGAACTATTATACTAAAGCCGAAAGCCCCCTAAGCTGTCATACGCACCCAGAGGCCAGAACCCCACCATACGAAAGTAGCTTTACTACCGCCCACCAGAACCCACGACAGCTGGGATACAAACTGGGATTAGATACCCCACTATGCCCAGCCATAAACCTAGATGCTCTTATACAACCAGCATCCGCCAGGGAACTACGAGCACTAGCTTAAAACCCAAAGGACTTGGCGGTGCTTCAGACCCCCCTAGAGGAGCCTGTTCTAGAACCGATAATCCCCGTTCAACCTCACCACTCCTTGCCCCTTCCGCCTATATACCACCGTCGCCAGCTTACCCTGTGAAGGAGTAAAAGTAAGCAAAATGGAACCCCCTCCAGAACGTCAGGTCGAGGTGTAGCATACGAAGTGGGAAGAAATGGGCTACATTGCCTGACGCAGGCCATTCACGGAAAGTCACCTGAAATAGTCACTCAAAGGTGGATTTAGCAGTAAGAGGGGAATAGAATGCCCCTTTGAAGCCGGCTCTGAAGCGCGCACACACCGCCCGTCACTCTCCCCAACAACCACCCATAAAGTAAATAACACCACAAGACAAAAAAAGGGGAGGCAAGTCGTAACATGGTAAGTGTACCGGAAGGTGCACTTGGAATAACTAGGACGTGGCCGAGACAGTTAGGCAACTCCCTTACACCGAGTTCACGCCCATGCAAGTTGGGTCGTCCTAAGCCAGAAAACTAGCTCTAACACCATAGTTAAACCCAAAATTTAAATCACTATCCACATATTAAAACACCCACGAACTAAATCATTCGACCACCCCAGTATGGGCGACAAAAAAGGATACAAAGAAGCCATAGACAAAGTACCGCAAGGGAAAGCTGAAAAAGAAATGAAAAAACCCATAAAAGCACAAAAAAGCAGAGAATACCACTCGTACCTTTTGCATCATGATTCAGCCAGTAAAGACATGCGAAGAGACCTCTAGTTTGTAACCCCGAAATCCGACGAGCTACTCCGGGACAGCCTATCTAGGGCCAACCCGTCTCTGTGGCAAAAGAGTGGGAAGATCCCCGAGTAGAGGCAAAAGACCTACCGAGTCCGATTATAGCTGGTTGCCCAATAAATGAATATAAGTTCAGCCCCGCAAAGCCCCATTCACACTAGTCCTACTACAAAAGATGAAGAGCCATTAACGGGAGTTAGTCAGAAGAGGTACAGCTCTTCTGACAAAGGACACAACCTTAAGAGAAGATTAAGGAATAAAATTAAACAAGGCCACAAATCTCAGTGGGCCTGAAAGCAGCCACCTGAACAGAAAGCGTTAAAGCTCAGACTAACCCCACGCCCCTTATCAGATTAAATAATCCAAAATCTCTATAACCACTGGGCCTCTCTATGCACCCATAGAAGAGATCATGCTGAAACGAGTAACAAGAAGATCGAGCTTCTCCCAGCACAAATGTAAGTCGGATCGGACCCCCCACCGACAATTAACGAACCCAAAAACAGAGGGCACCGCACCATCACCACTCTTGGTCAAGAAAACCACGTCCCATTAATCGTTACCCCCACACAGGAGTGCTAAACCAAGGAAAGACTAAAAGAAAAAAAAGGAACTCGGCAAACCAAAACCCCGCCTGTTTACCAAAAACATCGCCTCTTGCCACTACTAGCATAAGAGGTCCCACCTGCCCTGTGACCAAAAGTTTAACGGCCGCGGTATCCTAACCGTGCGAAGGTAGCGCAATCAATTGCCTTTTAAATGAAGGCCTGTATGAATGGTATAACGAGGGTTTAACTGTCTCTTTTTTCCAGTCGGTTAAACTGATCTGTCCGTGCAGAAGCGGACATAAACACACAAGACGAGAAGACCCTATGGAGCTTTAGACATCAACCAACCATGAAAAGCGACCTAAGTTAACACACCCCAAGCCCCCATGGAACTGGAACAAGAGTCTTAGGTTGGGGCGACCACGGGAGAAAACAAAGCTCCCGAGCAGACCAGGGAACCCCTGGAACCAAGAGTCACAACTCTAAGTCACAAAAATTTTGACTGAAATGATCCGGCCACAACCGATCAGCGGACCAAGTTACCCTAGGGATAACAGCGCAATCCCCTCCCAGAGTCCATATCGACGAGGGGGTTTACGACCTCGATGTTGGATCAGGACATCCTAATGGTGCAACCGCTATTAAGGGTTCGTTTGTTCAACGATTAAAGTCCTACGTGATCTGAGTTCAGACCGGAGAAATCCAGGTCGGTTTCTATCTGTAAAACAATCACCCCTAGTACGAAAGGACCGGAGTGAAAAGGCCCATGCTAGAGGCAAGCCTTCCGCCTACCTGCTGAAAACAACTAAAACAGATAAGGGCGGGTCACATAAGGCCTAAGAAAAAGGCCACACAACTCGCGCTAGGGTGGCAGAGCCCGGTAAATGCAGAAAGCCTAAGCCTTTCCCCCCGGAGGTTCAAATCCTCCCCCTAACTCATGCTAAACACCATTATCACTCATATTATCAACCCCTTAGCCTACATCGTACCAGTCCTATTAGCAGTGGCTTTCTTAACTCTAGTAGAACGGAAGGTGCTCGGATATATACAACTACGAAAGGGCCCCAATGTGGTAGGTCCATACGGTCTCCTACAACCAATCGCAGATGGGATCAAACTGTTCATCAAAGAACCAATCCGGCCCTCAACCTCTTCTCCCTTTCTATTCCTAGCCACCCCCACACTAGCACTTACGCTGGCACTCACCCTATGAGCCCCCCTCCCCCTACCTCACCCGGTCACAGACCTTAACCTAAGCATACTATTTATTCTCGCACTATCAAGCCTAGCTGTATACTCCATTTTAGGTTCAGGGTGAGCATCAAACTCCAAATACGCACTAATCGGTGCACTTCGAGCAGTGGCCCAAACCATTTCCTACGAGGTAGCACTTGGACTCATCCTCCTATCAACAATCGTATTTACAGGAGGCTTCACACTAACAATATACAGCATCACCCAAGAGGCCATCTGACTACTTGCCCCTGCATGACCACTAGCAGCAATATGATTTGTCTCCACCCTGGCCGAAACAAACCGAGCCCCCTTCGATCTTACCGAAGGAGAATCCGAACTAGTGTCAGGATTCAACGTAGAATATGCAGGAGGCCCATTCGCGCTATTCTTCCTAGCAGAATATGCCAACATCCTATTCATAAACACCCTATCCGCAATCTTATTTATAGGTGCTACCAACCTACCTATACTACCAGAACTCACCACCATTAACATTATAGTCAAAGCCGCCCTCTTGTCCGCCCTATTCCTCTGAGTCCGAGCCTCATATCCCCGATTCCGATATGACCAACTCATACACCTAGTATGAAAGAACTTCCTACCCCTTACACTAGCACTAATCATATGACACACCGCCATCCCCCTAGCAACCGCAGGGCTGCCCCCCCAACTATAAAGGAACTGTGCCTGAACGCCTAAGGGACACTTTGATAGAGTGAACTACAGGGGTTAAACTCCCCTCAGCTCCTTAGAAACAAGGGAATTGAACCCTCCCCCTGGAGATCAAAACTCCAAGTGCTTCCTCTACACCAATTTCTAGTAAGGTCAGCTAAATAAGCTTTTGGGCCCATACCCCAAACATGTTGGTTAAAACCCTTCCCATACTAATGAACCCCTACGTACTTAGCACCCTCCTAATTAGCCTAGGGCTGGGAACCACCCTGACTTTCATGAGCTCTCATTGACTGCTAGCGTGAATAGGCCTAGAAATCAACACCCTCGCCATCATCCCACTTATAGCCCAGAAACACCACCCACGGGCAGTGGAAGCCACAACTAAATATTTTCTTATTCAAGCAACGGCAGCAGCCATGATCCTATTTGCCGCCACAACCAACGCATGAATTAATGGACAATGAGATATTAACCAAATGTCTCACCCCATCCCATCCTCTATTACCATAACCGCTCTTGCATTAAAGATTGGACTGGCCCCTCTTCACCTATGACTACCAGAAGTCATGCAAGGAATTACTCTGACGACAGGGCTCATTCTATCTACATGACAAAAACTAGCCCCCCTTGCTTTAATCATGCAGACAGCAAACAACGCCCACCCCCACCTTCTTACACTTCTAGCACTCGCCTCTACCCTGATCGGAGGATGAGGAGGGTTAAACCAAACGCAACTGCGCAAGATCCTAGCCTACTCATCAATCGCACACTTAGGGTGAATAATCCTCGTGTCCCAAATAGCCCCCAAGATAACCCTCCTTGCCCTAATTACATATATCATCATAACTACCGCCACCTTCCTTACACTAAACAACATTAACTCAACAAAAACAGTCACACTAACCCACGCCTGAACCAAGGCCCCAGCTCTCACTGCGCTTACCTGCTTGCTCCTCCTATCCCTTGGAGGCCTCCCCCCTCTAACAGGATTCATACCGAAATGACTCATCATCCAAGAACTCGCTAATCAGGGGCTCGCCCTTACAGCCACTATCATTGCACTCACCGCATTAATTAGCCTATACTTTTACCTACGCCTTACCCACGCCCTAGCCCTCACACTTTCCCCCCAAACCACAAACGCAACTACCCCTTGACGATCCACAACTAAACAACCAACCCTTGCATTATCCCTCACCACAGTTATAGCAACATGCCTACTTCCAATGACCCCAACAATCTTTACACTCATCACATAGGGACTTAGGATAGCATTAAGACCATGAGCCTTCAAAGCTCCAAGCAGGAGTGAAAATCTCCTAGCCCCTGATAAGACTTGCAGGACTCTACCCCACATCTTCTGAATGCAACCCAGACACTTTAATTAAGCTAAAGCCTTCCTAGGCGGGAAGGCCTCGATCCTACAAACTCTTAGTTAACAGCTAAGCGCCCTAACCAGCGAGCATCCGCCTACTTTCCCCGCCGCGTCCCGGAAAGGCGGGGAAAGCCCCGGTAGGCGTTAGCCTACGTCTTCGGGTTTGCAACCCGACATGAACTTCACCACAGAGCTTGGTAGAAAGAGGACTTAAACCTCTGTAATCGGAGCTACAATCCGCCGCCTATCCCTCGGCCAACCTACCTGTGGCAATCACACGTTGATTCTTCTCAACTAATCACAAAGACATTGGCACCCTTTATTTGGTATTCGGTGCCTGAGCAGGCATGGTGGGAACAGCGCTAAGCCTCTTAATTCGAGCAGAACTAAGCCAACCAGGAGCACTTTTAGGGGATGATCAAATTTACAATGTCATCGTAACCGCTCATGCTTTCGTAATAATCTTTTTCATAGTAATGCCCATCCTAATTGGGGGTTTTGGAAACTGATTAGTGCCCCTTATACTAGGAGCACCCGATATGGCGTTCCCACGAATGAATAATATAAGCTTCTGACTTCTCCCCCCCTCATTTCTTCTTTTGCTGGCCTCGTCTGGGGTCGAAGCGGGGGCAGGAACCGGATGAACAGTGTATCCCCCTCTAGCGGGAAATCTAGCCCATGCAGGAGCATCAGTAGATCTTACTATTTTCTCCCTCCACCTGGCAGGGATCTCATCTATTCTAGGAGCAATTAACTTCATTACTACAATCATCAACATGAAACCACCTGCAATCTCACAATACCAAACGCCACTCTTCGTCTGAGCTGTACTTATTACAGCAGTACTTTTACTCCTTTCTCTCCCAGTGCTGGCTGCGGGCATTACAATGCTTCTTACAGACCGAAATCTTAACACCACCTTCTTCGACCCCGCAGGAGGAGGTGACCCAATCCTCTATCAACACTTATTCTGATTTTTCGGACACCCTGAAGTCTACATCCTCATCCTGCCGGGATTTGGAATCATCTCACATATTGTAGCCTACTACGCAGGGAAAAAGGAACCGTTTGGCTACATAGGAATAGTCTGAGCTATGATAGCCATTGGACTTCTAGGGTTTATTGTATGAGCCCACCACATGTTTACAGTGGGAATAGATGTCGACACCCGGGCTTACTTTACATCCGCAACAATAATCATTGCCATCCCTACGGGGGTTAAAGTATTCAGCTGACTCGCTACCCTGCACGGAGGTGCAATCAAATGGGAAACACCAATGCTTTGAGCCCTGGGGTTTATCTTCCTCTTTACAGTCGGAGGACTAACCGGTATTGTTCTAGCCAACTCATCCCTTGACATTGTTCTTCATGACACATATTATGTAGTAGCACATTTCCACTATGTCCTTTCTATGGGTGCCGTATTTGCCATCGTGGCAGCATTCGTTCATTGATTCCCCCTATTCACAGGGTACACCTTACACAGTACTTGAACAAAAATTCACTTTGGAGTGATGTTTGTAGGGGTTAATCTCACCTTTTTCCCACAACACTTCCTTGGCCTGGCCGGCATGCCCCGACGGTACTCCGACTACCCAGACGCATATACCCTTTGAAACACAGTGTCTTCTATCGGATCGCTGATCTCTCTTGTAGCAGTAATTATATTCCTATTTATTATTTGAGAGGCATTCGCCGCCAAACGAGAAGTGGCATCAGTGGAACTCACCATCACAAACGTGGAGTGACTCCACGGCTGCCCTCCTCCTTACCATACCTATGAGGAACCAGCTTTTGTGCAAGTAAAATAACGAGAAAGGAGGGAATCGAACCCCCATAAAATGGTTTCAAGCCAACCACATAACCACTCTGACACTTTCTTAATCCGAGGCGCTAGTAAAAAACTTACCTTGTCTTGTCAAGACAAAATTGTGGGTGGAACCCCCGCGTGCCTTAAACAGAGCTAAATGGCACATCCCTCACAACTAGGATTGCAAGACGCGGCCTCCCCTGTAATAGAAGAATTAATTCACTTCCACGATCACGCCCTAATAATTGTCTTCTTAATTAGCACGCTAGTTCTTTACACCATCGTAGCCATAGTTTCTATTAAACTTACCAACAAATACATCTTAGACTCCCAAGAAATTGAGATTGTATGAACCATCCTACCCGCCGTCATCCTAATCATAATTGCATTGCCTTCACTACGAATTCTTTACCTCATAGACGAAATTAACGACCCCCATCTCACAATCAAAGCCATAGGACATCAATGATATTGAAGCTATGAATACACAGACTACGAAGATCTAGGCTTTGACTCATACATAATCCCTACACAAGACCTCACACCAGGACAATTTCGACTCTTAGAAACTGATCACCGAATGGTCGTCCCAATGGAATCCCCAGTTCGTGTCCTAGTATCAGCTGAAGACGTACTTCACTCCTGAGCTGTCCCAGCCCTAGGAGTAAAGATGGATGCAGTGCCCGGACGCCTTAACCAAACTGCCTTTATTGCCTCCCGCCCAGGTGTATTCTATGGCCAATGCTCCGAGATCTGCGGAGCTAATCATAGTTTCATACCCATTGTAGTAGAAGCTGTTCCCTTGGAACACTTTGAAAACTGATCATCACTTATAATTGAAGACGCCTCATTAGGAAGCTAAAAAGGTATTAGCATCAGCCTTTTAAGCTGAAGTTTGGTGACTCCGCCCCACCCCTAGTGACATGCCTCAGCTAAACCCCGCCCCTTGATTCATAATCCTAGTACTATCGTGACTTACTTTCCTAATTATCCTTCCCCCAAAAATCCTAGCCCACGAATTCAACAAAGAGCCTACGATTACAGGGGCTGAAAAACCTAAACCCGAATCCTGAAATTGACCATGATACTAAGCTTTTTTGACCAATTTATAAGCCCTACTTATATAGGAATTCCTCTTATTGCACTAGCAATTATCCTACCATGAATCCTCTACCCGACCCCCACCTCGCGATGAATTAACAACCGCCTACTCACCATTCAAGGCTGATTCATCAACCGCCTAAGCCAACAAATCTTCCTCCCCATCAACCAAGGAGGACACAAGTGGGCTGCCCTTTTCACATCACTAATAATCTTTTTAATCACCCTAAACATGCTAGGACTTCTACCCTACACATTCACCCCTACTACCCAACTCTCCCTCAATATGGCATTTGCCGTCCCACTGTGACTAGCCACCGTAATCATTGGGATACGAAACCAGCCCACAGCAGCACTAGGACACCTTCTCCCAGAAGGAACACCAACGCCACTAATCCCAGTGCTAATCGTTATCGAAACCATTAGCTTATTCATCCGCCCCCTAGCCTTGGGCGTACGATTGACCGCTAACCTAACAGCTGGTCACCTGCTTATTCAACTAATTGCAACAGCAGCCCTAGTTCTACTCCCCATAATACCCGCCGTCGCAATTCTAACAGCCACCGTACTCCTTCTTCTTACACTACTAGAAGTCGCCGTTGCAATAATTCAAGCATACGTCTTCGTCCTATTACTAAGCCTCTACCTACAAGAAAACGTCTAATGGCCCACCAAGCACACGCATTTCACATAGTAGATCCCAGCCCTTGACCCCTTACCGGCGCAGTCGGCGCCCTACTTCTAACATCCGGAACCGCAATTTGGTTCCACTTTCACTCAATAACCTTAGCAACCCTAGGGTTTATCCTAACAATCCTAACAATATACCAATGATGACGAGACATTGTCCGAGAGGGAACATTTCAAGGACACCATACTCCCCCCGTGCAAAAAGGTCTCCGATACGGAATAATTCTCTTTATCACATCAGAAGTATTCTTTTTTGCGGGATTCTTCTGAGCATTCTACCACTCAAGCCTTGCACCAACCCCTGAACTTGGAGGCTGCTGACCCCCCACAGGTATCATCACCCTTGACCCTTTCGAAGTACCGCTTCTCAATACAGCAGTTCTCTTGGCATCGGGAGTAACCGTTACATGAGCCCACCACAGCCTAATAGAGGGGGAACGAAAACAAGCAATCCAATCCCTTACACTAACCATTCTTCTAGGATTCTACTTCACCTTCCTACAAGGCATAGAGTACTATGAGGCCCCCTTTACAATCGCGGACGGAGTCTACGGCTCAACATTCTTCGTAGCCACAGGGTTCCACGGCCTCCATGTAATTATTGGCTCAACATTCCTAGCAGTCTGCCTCCTACGCCAAGTTCTTTACCACTTCACATCAAACCACCACTTTGGTTTCGAAGCTGCTGCTTGATACTGACACTTCGTAGACGTAGTATGACTGTTCCTATATGTCTCCATTTACTGATGAGGATCGTAATCTTTCTAGTATAATAAGACAATACAAATGGCTTCCAACCATTTAATCTTAGTTAAAGCCTAAGGAAAGATAATGAACCTGATTACAACAATCGTAATAATCACAACCATCCTATCACTAGTCCTCATAGCAGTCTCCTTCTGACTCCCGCAAATAAACCCGGACGCAGAGAAACTATCACCTTATGAATGTGGCTTCGACCCACTTGGATCCGCTCGCCTGCCATTCTCACTACGATTCTTCCTAGTAGCAATCCTGTTCTTGCTATTTGACCTAGAAATTGCGCTCCTTCTGCCCCTCCCCTGAGGAAATCAACTTCCCGAACCAAAAAACACGCTAATCTGGGCAATCGCCGTCATTACATTACTTACCCTGGGCCTTGTCTATGAGTGATTACAAGGGGGCCTCGAATGGGCTGAATAGAGAGTTAGTCCAACAAAGACTTCTAATTTCGGCTTAGAAAATTATGGTGAAACCCCATAACCCTCTTATGACCCCAACACACTTCAGCTTTACCACAGCATTTATCCTAGGCCTCATAGGGGTGGCGTTCCACCGGACCCACCTACTATCCGCCCTCCTCTGCCTAGAGGGCATAATACTATCACTCTTCATTGCACTCTCAATTTGATCAATCCAGATAGGAACAATGAATTTTTCCCCCGCACCGGTCATACTACTAGCCTTCTCAGCATGCGAAGCTAGCGCAGGTCTAGCCCTCCTGGTAGCGACAGCTCGAACCCATGGAACAGATCGCTTACAAAACCTAAACCTCCTACAATGCTAAAAATCCTCATTCCAACCCTCATACTATTCCCCACAATCTGACTTACCCCACAAAAGTGACTATGAAGCGCCACAACCGCTCACAGCCTAATTATTGCGCTATTAAGCTTCAACTGGCTCAACTGAGCATCAGAGACAGCATGAGCTACCCAAAACAATTATATAGCAACCGACCCCCTATCCTCTCCTCTACTAGTTCTCACATGCTGACTTCTCCCATTAATAATTTTAGCCAGCCAAAACCACACTCAAGCCGAACCAATCTCTCGACAACGAGTATATATTAGTCTGCTGGCCTCCCTCCAAACCTTTCTTATCATAGCATTCGGAGCCACAGAAATCATTATATTTTACATCATGTTTGAAGCCACGTTAGTGCCGACCCTAATCATTATTACTCGCTGAGGTAATCAGGCGGAACGCCTAAACGCAGGCACATATTTTTTATTCTACACCCTTGCAGGTTCCTTACCTCTCCTAGTCGCCCTTTTAGCCCTTCAAACAACAACAGGAGGGTTATCAATACTAACACTTAGCTTTAATCAACCCTTAAACCTTTCATCATGAGGGGATAAATTATGATGAACCGCCTGCTTACTGGCCTTTTTAGTTAAAATACCACTATACGGAATACACCTATGACTCCCTAAAGCACATGTAGAGGCACCCATCGCTGGTTCAATAGTACTAGCAGCAGTGCTGCTAAAACTAGGAGGCTACGGAATAATCCGAATCACCCCTATCCTGGACCCATTGACAAAGGATATAGCATATCCTTTCATTGTGCTCGCCCTTTGAGGAGTAGTGATAACTGGGACAATTTGTCTTCGCCAAACAGACCTAAAATCACTCATCGCCTACTCCTCCGTCAGCCACATGGGCCTAGTAGCAAGCGGCATCTTAGTTCAAACGCCCTGAGGCATAACCGGAGCCATTATCCTCATAATTGCCCACGGACTCACATCCTCCGCCCTGTTCTGCCTACCCAACACAAGCTACGAACGAACCCACAGCCGGACCATAGCACTAGCACGTGGAATACAGATACTTTTTCCACTAACAGCAACCTGGTGATTCATTGCCAACCTAGCCAACCTGGCCCTCCCCCCACTCCCCAACCTAATAGGAGAAATAATAATCATCTCAACCATATTTAACTGATCCCCTTGATCAATTATTCTTACAGGGCTAGGAACGTTAATCACCGCAAGTTACTCCCTATATATATTCCTAATAACACAACGAGGACAAACCCCAACACACATCACGGCACTCCCACCCTACCACACACGAGAACACCTTCTAATTGCACTCCACCTCATCCCTATTGTCCTCCTTACTTTTAAACCAGAACTTATATGAGGATGACTTTACTGCAGATGTAGTTTAATCAAAAACGTTGGATTGTGATTCCAAAAAAGGAGGTTAAACTCCCCCCATCCGCCGGAGAGAGGCCTGCGGCATAAGAGACTGCTAATCTCTTCCCCCACAGTTAAAATCTGTGGCTCACTCGGCTTCTGAAGGATAACAGTCATCCGCTGGTCTTAGGAACCAAAAACTCTTGGTGCAAATCCAAGCAGAAGCTATGCAAACCTCAATTGTACTAACGACCTCACTCATACTAATCTTTATCCTACTAGCGTACCCTCTCGCCACAACAATGAACCCCACCCCTCTAAAAACAGACTGAGCGACCACCCACGTAAAAACCGCCGTCAGCACCGCATTCGCAGTAAGTCTACTTCCAACATTCATTTTCATAGACCAAGGATTAGAAGTAATCGTAACGAACTGGCATTGAATAAACACATCGACATTCAACATCAACATGAGCTTCAAATTTGACTACTACTCGATCGTTTTCACCCCAATTGCCCTATACGTCACGTGATCTATTCTAGAATTCGCCGCATGATATATACATGAGGACCCGAACATAAACCGTTTCTTCAAGTACCTGCTAACGTTCCTCATTGCAATAATTGTTCTAGTAACAGCCAACAACATGTTTCAACTGTTCATCGGATGAGAAGGAGTAGGCATCATATCCTTTTTACTCATCGGGTGATGATACGGGCGAGTAGATGCCAACACAGCCGCCCTTCAAGCAGTAATCTACAACCGAGTAGGAGACATTGGACTCATCACCACTATAGCCTGACTAGCCACTAAACTAAACTCATGAGAAATACAACAAATCTTTTCTCTCTGCCACAACCTGGACACAACTATCCCAACAATTGGCCTGATCATCGCCGCCACAGGTAAATCAGCACAGTTCGGGCTACACCCCTGGCTACCCTCCGCAATAGAAGGTCCCACCCCAGTATCTGCCCTACTACACTCAAGTACTATAGTGGTGGCTGGAATCTTTCTTCTCATCCGCCTACATCCATTTATAGAATCTAACCAAGCCAGTCTTACCATTTGCCTATGTCTTGGGGCATTAACCACACTATTCACCGCCACATGTGCCTTGACCCAGAACGACATTAAAAAAATCGTAGCATTCTCCACCTCAAGCCAACTAGGCCTGATGATAGTCACAATTGGTCTCAACCAACCCCAATTAGCCTTCCTCCACATCTGTACACACGCATTTTTTAAAGCAATACTATTCCTTTGCTCAGGATCCATTATCCACAGCCTTAACGACGAACAGGATATCCGAAAAATAGGGGGACTCCACAATCTTGCACCATTCACATCCACCTGCTTAACAATTGGGAGTCTAGCTCTCACAGGGACCCCCTTCCTTGCAGGCTTCTTCTCTAAAGACGCAATCATCGAAGCTCTCAACACCTCACATCTTAACGCCTGGGCCCTTATCTTAACCCTAATCGCAACTTCATTTACAGCCGCCTACAGCCTACGAGTAGTCTTCTTTGTCTCAATAGGCACCCCCCGATTCCTCGCACTCTCACCAATCAATGAAAACGATCCAAAAGTGATTAACCCTATTAAACGACTCGCCTGAGGAAGCATTGTTGCAGGGCTTATCCTCACATCTAATACAACACCAATAAATACTCCCATCATAACTATACCCCCCTTACTGAAATTAGGAGCCCTAATTGTGACAATCATAGGACTTCTAACAGCCCTAGAACTGGCCAACCTAACCTCTATACAGTTAAAGGTTACCCCTAACATTAAACTCCATAATTTCTCCAACGCCCTAGGCTACTTCCCCACCACTATTCACCGCCTAATACCCAAACTAAGCCTTACCCTGGGACAAACAATAGCCAATCAACTGGCCGACCAGACATGAATAGAAGCATCAGGGCCAAAAGGACTCTCATCCACACAACTAAAAATATCTACCCTCTCAAGCGACACACAGCAAGGAATAATCAAAACCTACCTAACCACATTCGTCATCACACTCGCACTAACCACACTTCTAGCCCTAACCTAACGGCCCGCAAAGCCCCCCGACTCACCCCCCGAACAAGCTCTAACACCACAAACAAGCTCAACAATAACACAAAAGCACACACCACTAACAACCCCCCCCCTAAAGAATACATGACACCAACCCCACTAACATCCTCAGACAGCACGAAAAACTCTTTATAAACACCCACCGCCGGCAACAAATAATCATATCAACCACTGCTAAAATACCCCACAAAGACCGCAACCCCTACCAGATAAAACACCACATACTCCAGCACCGAAGCATCCCACCAACCCTCGGGATATGGCTCAGCAGACAAAGCAGCCGAATAAGCAAACACAACCAGCATACCACCTAAATAGATCAGAAAAAGCACAACAGCTAAAAAAGAGGCCCCACACCCCGCCAAAACAGCACACCCCGCCCCCGCCACTACTACTAAACCAAGCGCCGCAAAATATGGTGCCGGATTAGACGCCACCCCCACCAGCCCTAAAACCAACAAAAAGAGTCACACACAAAAAAGATAGGACATAGTTTTCACCTGGACTTTAACCAAGACTAATGACTTGAAAAACCATCGTTGTTATTCAACTATAAAAACCTCTAATGGCAAGCCTACGAAAAACCCACCGCACTACTAAAAATGCTAACGATGCAGTAGTTGATCTCCCAGCTCCATCCAACATTTCCGTGTGATGAAACTTTGGATCCCTCCTAGGACTATGTCTGGCAACACAAATTCTTACAGGACTATTCCTGGCCATACACTACACCTCTGACATCGCTACTGCGTTTTCATCGGTAGCCCACATCTGCCGAGACGTAAATTACGGATGACTAATCCGCAACATACATGCAAACGGAGCCTCATTCTTTTTTATTTGCATTTATGCACATATCGCCCGAGGATTGTACTATGGATCTTACCTCTACATGGAGACATGAAACATTGGTGTGATCCTCCTACTCCTAGTAATAATAACAGCCTTTGTAGGATACGTTTTGCCTTGAGGACAGATGTCATTCTGAGGCGCAACCGTTATTACAAACCTTCTCTCCGCCATCCCATATGTAGGAAACGAACTTGTGCAATGAATCTGAGGAGGGTTTTCCGTAGACAACGCAACTCTAACCCGATTCTTCGCCTTCCACTTCCTCTTCCCCTTTGTCATTGCAGGTGTTACAATTCTCCATCTTTTATTCCTCCACGAAACCGGGTCAAACAACCCAGCAGGACTAAACTCCGACGCCGACAAAATTGCATTCCACCCTTACTTCTCCTACAAAGACCTACTAGGATTTGCGGTAATATTATTAGCACTAACTTCACTAGCCTTATTCTCCCCCAACCTACTAGGAGATCCAGACAACTTCACTCCCGCCAACCCCCTCGTGACACCTCCCCACATTAAACCAGAATGGTACTTCCTCTTTGCATATGCCATCCTACGATCCATTCCAAACAAGCTAGGCGGAGTACTAGCATTGCTTTTCTCAATCCTCGTTCTCATGGTGGTACCAATCCTACACACCTCCAAACAACGAGGTCTTACATTCCGACCACTTACACAGTTCTTATTCTGGACCTTAGTCGCAGACGTAATTATCCTCACGTGAATTGGAGGCATGCCAGTTGAACATCCTTTCATCATCATCGGCCAAATCGCATCCATGCTTTACTTTACCCTCTTCCTCATCCTCGCCCCGCTAGCAGGGTGACTAGAGAACAAAGCCCTCAACTGAAATTGCCCTAGTAGCTTAGCTAAAAGCGCCGGTCTTGTAATCCGGAGACGGAGGTTAGAGTCCCCCCTGAGGCCCAGAGAAAGGAGACTCAAACTCCCACCACTAACTCCCAAAGCTAGCATTCTAAATTCAAACTACCCTCTGACACGCAGGACCCAGCAGACAAGCCGTCCCGCAGTAACTTATAATTTAGTCAAAATACCATTTACAGCTATACTCATGAACTAAACCTATATATGGTAGTCAAAATACCATTTACAGCTATACTCATGAACTAAACCTATATATGGTATACGACACACCAATGTACGTCTACATTATCTAATATAGTACACTCATGTACCGTACTATTTACATATCAATACATATCATGTATCATGTTACATATAATACAGTACTACCACATGTTATGTGTCATATTACATACTACATGGTATTAATACATACTATGTATTATATTACATACTATATGGTATTAATACATACTATGTATTATATTACATACTATATGGTATTAATACATACTATGTATTATATTACATACTATATGGTATTAATACATACTATGTATTATATTACATACTATATGGTATTAATACATAATATGTATTATATTACATAATGGGGTAATTACATAGTGTCAAGGAGACCACGGCAACTTTGTTAATCTATCAGGTAAGCTGGAAAACTAAGGCAAACATGAGGAAGACAAGATCAGTACTCACTTAAAAACTCCAGGCACCCAAGCAATAGAATAATACTCATCAAACCCATCGGAATAACCTTAATGGTGGTTACCACATAAATAGATTATAAGTCGTTGAGCCCAATGAGAACCGACCAACCAGATGAGTAGCGCATATCATGAATGATAAGATCAGGAGCAAAAATTGTGGGGGTTTCACAGAATGAACTATTCCTGGCATTTGGCTCCTTTTTCAGGGCCCCACTTCCCTTAATCCCCTATCGGTGCGCGTTTGCGCATAAGTTAATGGTGGAGTACTAGTTATCCTTTACCCACCATGCCGGGCGTTCATTCTAATGGGCATTTGGTATTTTTTTTTTCGGATAACTTTCACTTGGCATTTGACGAGTCCTTCCTAATGTTAGGCAGTCAAGGTTGAACATTTTCCTTGCTTTAACTCGATAGTCACCCAATGTTTCACCAACATTCATTGAAGAATTGCATAAGTGATATCAGGTACATAAAGTACTACTCTCTACTCCACAACCCCCTATCACAGTGCCCCCCCTGCCTCGTAAACTCCTTCTTTTTCGCGCGTATAAACCCCCTTTCCCCCTACGACCCAGACAAGTCTATTTTTATCTGTCAAACCCCGAAACCAGGAAAGACTCGACCAGTGTCATCTAGCAAGTTCCGTTCATGTGCTAGTCTTATAGTGCTGCAAAAATGCAATTTCGTTTA